CTTTATGGAAGATGTATAAATTCCAAAACGTGACTGAAAAAATTTGTCCCATAACATCTATGTCAGCTTTTCTGTCTGAATGCATTCAAAACAACTTGCTTTCTAGATGATCCCTCTAGAAAGGGAAGAGGATTATAACAATCTTTCTAGTTACTTCGTTCTCTATTTCTATTTGAGAGAATCCTAAGGAAAAGCATTTTCTTTCTACCGAGCTAAAACAATATAAAATAGAATATGAATATGTTGATGTCTCTAGTAAACCAAAGCCATCATTTAATAGCTATTTTGTTTCAATCTCTCTTTTATAAATCCAAAATTGAAGATTTAGTTACGATTAGAAAAAAATTCACCTTTCTATCTTCATCCATAGATTCCTTACTTATACTCATTCAACTGGAAGTATTGATCCAATTTTTCAAAAATTATGTTTCGTAATTTCATAATCCGATCTTTCAACTCATAATGGACTCTTGGATAAAAATCACGAGAATGTATATTTTTCCTCGAATCTGTCGTTGAGAGGTAAAGGATTTAATCCTTTTAAGAAATACAGTTTTTCATCGGAATAGGAATCAAACCGAAGGACCCCTTAACTATAATAAGGGGTGAATAGAACGAATCACACTTTTACCACTAAACTATACCCGCTATAATGCGATTATTGTATATAAATAGACCTTTTGTCGAACAAAGCAAAAAAGCATAATCAAGAAATAATCATGAGAATTAGGTGTTTCGTCAGGGAACTTAACGAGATTAAGAGGGGCTCATTTAAATAACAAGTTCGATCTTGTCTGTTGATGGAGGAGTTTTGGCAAATAAATACGGCTCAACAAAATCACTTAAGTTATAACATAAAAAAAGAATCCATAGCCATAAGTTCGGTTTTTATTCGAATCTAGTATTATATTAAAATGAAAGTAAAGAATAAAATAATAAGATAAGAAATAATACTTTGATTCCAGAATGGAAATAAAACAGCCCTTACTTTTGGGTGTTGTTGCTTCAATAACAAGAATTTTTGTTTCAAATCATTTTATCTATGATTATGATTCATTGAAACAAAACAAAAAAAAAGGCCCGGCTGGGTACTGACCCGGCCAGGCCGTGAGAAGAAAAACGGCCCTTTCGGACGAAATCAAAGAAGTATTCTTTCTTTTTATATTGGAAATATTTCTTTTTCTTTCGAGTCCTTAGTTGATATTGCTGATAAAAGTTTTATATATCTATATAATAAAGAGAGAAGATCTAAAGAAATACCTTTTTTTAATCCTTACTTTATGTGTAATGTAATATAGCTTTTTCAATTGGGAGAGATGGCTGAGTGGACTAAAGCGTCGGATTGCTAATCCGTTGTACGAATTATTCGTACCGAGGGTTCGAATCCCTCTCTTTCCGCTTCCGTTGATGACTTGATTTGATATTTTATTTATCTTTCGCATTTATCAGACTCTTGTGATTTTTTCCTAGTTAAAGGTGTGGAATAGATAAAATCCTAAGAAAATTTCAAAATCAAACAAGGAAACCCTTTTTCTATTTTTTTAGTCTTCACGTCCAGGATTACGTCCTGGATCGTTTGATAGGAATCCGAAGATGAAGAGAGAAACAAAGAATATCACTACTGTGTAAACGAAGAGTTTGAGAGTAAGCATTACACAATCTCCAAGATCATTTTTGGGGAAAAAGAGAATAGATTCTCCGTTTTTATTTTATACCACATCTTCTATTTTGACACCAAGATAATGAAAATGAAGTGGTTTCTAGAAATAAAAAAAAATTCAGAAATGCATTTGTATTTGTAATATAAAGTCTTTCATTACCAAAATTTTCTTATATAATTGTGGGGGAAACCATATAGGGTCTTGCGCTAGAAAAGAGTCAGAACGAGCTGATCCAGATTTCTCGTGGATAGCCACGAATTTTCATATTTGACTCGAGGATTCATACCGCAAGACTTATCTGATTTTATTAATTGTTAGCTTTTTTTTGAGAAAAATCATGAATTTTTCTAGGACAGTATTATAGTAACGATCTCATCGAAAACTTACAGCAGCTTGCCAAACAAAGGCTAAGAGAAAAAAGAACAGGGGTATGACTGGCATAACATCTACAATTGGATTTAAAAAGGCGTAGGCCTCGGGTAATTTAGCGAAGAAAAAACTACTCGAATAAGGGGCGGAGTTAAGACAGATACTGATCAAACTAAGAATATTAAGCATAACAAGGGTTTTGTTCTTGGAGATAATTGCATTTTGATTGAGTTATTGATATAAGGGAAAAATGAAAAAAAGTAAAGTAGACAAAAAAATCCTTTTTTATTCTTTAAACCCACCCAACCAAAAATCTTTCAATTCTCAAAAGAGAATAAAAGAAATCAAATCATACTTTCATACAATATACTATCTTAATGAAATTATATGTAATGATCAATAAATTTAATTTCCTTCTATAATTTATACACATCTCAAAATCCTATTAAAAATCGAATCTATTCGATTGATATTTGGACTAGAATTGACGAACAACCAAGACCAATATTAGTGTTTATTAATGCAGAATAGAAGTTGAAATGGGGCGTAGCCAAGTGGTAAGGCAACGGGTTTTGGTCCCGCTATTCGGAGGTTCGAATCCTTCCGTCCCAGAGTATACGCATTCTAATTAGAAATTATATCGAAATGCAGATTGCTTTTTTGAATAATCTTCTGTTTATGAGTGTAATATTGGATAGAGTATTCTTTTTTCTCATTTTGTAATTCTGAATCATATCTTTTTACAAATGGAATCCGGACGGGCTTTTCCGCATATGATTATACCCCTCCCTCACTTCATATTCAAGTAAGTTAATTACTTAGAAAATAGAAAAACCATAATAGATCTATTTGAATTTTCAATGATGTATTCTAAATCAAAATACGAAAGAAAACCCTCCATATTCCAAAATTTCCCTTTTCTATTTCCTAAATTAGCCCCATTATTAATTCAGGGGTTTCTTGATACTAATTGAATTAAAATTCAATCAAATGGTATTAAGTTAGGATGAAATAAAAAAAAATAGGAACAGCGACATAAGTAATCTGAAGCGCTTTGTCTTTATGCCGAGACTACCTCGCCTAGCATCCCGTAAAGGAGGATTCTTTTTTGATTTATTATAGAATTGGGGGAGTAGATAAGTAATGGAGGGTATAAATTCTATTATCCGTATCTATTCGAATCTCAGATTCAAGTAAATTACATATGTAACAAATGTAGTTTACTTGAACCCCCTCTTTTTTAAGCATTCCGTCTTTGGCTATAATATGATGAGAAAAATGGTCAATCTCTGTAACAAGCGAAGTAGGGGGGGGGGGGGGATTTATACATGTTTCTAGTCACTTTATTTTATGGAAAAATCGTCGAATCATAAATAAAATACGTAGACTAAATGCTTATCTTATCCTTTGAATAGGATTTATCAATTGAAAGAATAAGGACCTAAATCTTCTCTTTCTTACATACCATACCCGTTTTTTTATCTACTCTACAAAAAAAGAAACGGGATTTATTTCGAATATGATGATCAAATGCGATATTTACTGTAAAATATTATTCAAATAATGATGGCGACGTAAGAATTTTTTTTTCAATTCCATATTTTTAATGATTTCTTATTTATAAGTTTTCGGTACTTGACGAAGTGTGAGGTTGGTGAATCTATCCTGTTGGGTGAGTCACTCAAAGATTCAGATTCAAAAAGAGTCCATTTTCCCGTGTTATTCAAAAAAGTTGTGGATTCATATACTAAAAAAATATGAGATTTTAGTTCAATTCTTGTTGATACTTCTTCAGAAAAAGAAAAATACATCTATAATATGAATTATAAATTACTATGTATTGACTGAACCAATGACTATTCATGATTCTATAATTGAATCAATTACATACTGATTCCAAATTCGAGGAATGTTATGGTAAAACTTCGTTTGAAACGATGTGGTAGAAAGCAACGTGCGACTTGAAGGACATAATTGGCTGTGGATTCTTTCATCCACCATTTTATAGAGTAATAAAGGTGCTCTCGATTCGACATCCTTTGTTCTGTTTTTCTGTTTCACCCCCTATTTGTTGGGTTGTAATATAAATAGTACATCATGGAGCTCGAGTAAAAATTATTGATTAATTTATCAGGGGCAAGGATCTAGGGTTAGTGCCAATCAATAAGTTGGAACAACTTCGTAAAGTATATCTTCAATATAGAAATCAAAAGACTCCAATTCATAACGTAAAGTTTGTTTTGTTGGAGTTGGTTAAAGTAAAATTCTTTTGATCAAAAGTGTAGCGCACAGGAATTAATCGCTCTATTCTATGATTCTTTCATAGAAAAAAAGAAATCACAAAAAGGGTATGTTGCTACCATTTTGAAACGATTAAGGATTCCCGAAGTAATGTCTAAACCCAATGATTCAAAGTAAAGATAAAGAAAGGATCCTGGAACAAGGAAATACCCTTTGGAATTGTCTCAACAATTAGATCAGAATGAAAAATCAACAATCAAAATAGATTCTAAACGAGACAAAAAAGGAGTTCGAGACCACTCAATAAATGAAATGCCCGAGGATTTTCTTTGAGCTATTTGAGAGTTATCCAACTTGAGTTATGAGTACGAATGATTTTTCTTTTTTCCCGAAAAAACTGAAATAAAAGTCTAATTGATTTGATGATTTTATGTTCTATATAGACATAAATCATTTTTCTCGAGCCGTACGAAGAGAAAACTTCTTATACGTTTCTAGGGGGGGTTGTTCATCTACATCTATCCCGATGAGCCACCTATCAAATCGTTGCAATTGATGTTCGATCCCGAAGAGAGGGAAGAGATCTTCGTAAAATGGGTTTTTATGATCCGATAAAGAATCAAACTTATTTAAATGTTCCTGCTATTCTATATTTCCTTGAAAAGGGTGCTCAACCTACAGGAACTGTTCATGATATTTTAAAGAAAGCGGGGGTTTTACATAATTTTG